ATAAATTCGATAGGTAGCTAGTAGAATTCCCTATCCACAAGTTTGCCATTGTATTGATTGTACTGAAAGAATTGTACTGGTGGAATATGGTATGAATACCTTGAACTGAAAAGGTAGAAGTAAAAAAAATAAGTAAGATTTAAAACGATTTCTTTATACACGAAGCAAAAGTCTGATTTGATTGATATCAAGAGATCTAATGAATTCTTCATTCATTCATTGAATGATAAATTACTACAAGGGAAGGAGATACACGATTTAAAAAATGGAAGATCCAATATTTCACAATTGTATCTAGAATCACTGGGAAAGTGAAAACAAGACCAGATATAATTTGATCGTTCTGAGCCAATCCAAAATCGTTGTATATCGAACCAATCATTAGTTCCCAACCATGGGTCGAGTGGAATCCGATCCATAAATCAGTAACTAAAAGAATAGAAAAAGCTTTTATTGTGTCACTTAAGTTATAGAGAAATTCCTGAATCCAAGAATTAAGAATGAAAAGTTCTTCATTACCCAGAATAAAATAACTACTTAGAATAGCGAAACAGATTAGATTTGTCGATAAATGCAAAATTATATGGAAATGAGATTCATTGTGTCTTTTGACCAATTGTATTGTTTCCTTGTGCATTCCTATATGAAGCCCTTGCCCTTGTATATATGTGTCCGAGTACTGCTTTATCATCTCGTCCAACAGGAATAGTTCTTCTAATTACATAAAATTTTCTAGAACATTTTTCTCTTGAATATCATTCAAAAGGATTTCGGATTGCCTGGTATTCCACCAATTAATAATCCAAGTTTCTAGACTTTTCTTAAATGAGAGAGAAACCCACCAGGGCAAAAAGAGTATAGACACAAGATATGGGAGGGAAGCGTAATGCTTTCTTTTTTTTTTTCATTATGTATCTGTGATGTTAATGAACCTGTTTCATTCGTTGATTCTATCTTAGATTTCTATGAAGCGCGAGTTCTATAACAAGAACCTATAACTATAACAAGAACAAGGTATCGAATTTATGGGTCTTTTCCTATTTTTGTTTTTGTGTCAGAATTAAGGTCTTTGTATCTAGAATAGAACATCGAAGAAGGGACCTTTTCGAATGCAAAAAAAAAAAGAAGTAAATATTCTTTCCAGATTCCAGAAATACCAATTAGGAAAATTGTAACCAATTCCATCTTCATTTATTCCTTTCGATGAAGACTCGAAAATCCATTTTAAGTAACGAATATTATTTTTATTTTAAGACGAACCCTACCAGATCCTTTAATTCTTTTATTTCTATTTCGAATTCGAAAGATTTAACTTTTTAATCGCAGCACGGGGATAGGGTATCAATTCAAAATCAGGGAACTAAAAGGAAGAATTCTGTTTTTACGAAAACAAAAGGTAAGATATTTGATGAATCTATACTTAACTTAGATTAGACTTCTTAATGAAACTTATTAGACCTTTAATTAGTATAAAAGAGTTAAGCTGGGGGCCATGTATATGCGTATATTTTGGTGTACTTTTGGTGTACAAATAGTTTATAGTTTATATTAATACTTAAATTCTTAATACTTATTCTTAATACTTAATATATATTATATTATATATAAATATATAAAATAAATTATTATTATATTATAATTAATAATTATATAATTATTATATTTTTTTTATTCTTTATGCGTCCTCCTGGTTTTTTTATTTGTATTTGAGATGTATAATGTATGTGAACTGCTGCCTCAACGGAACGGTAAAATAGAATATAGCATCCTTTGTCGGAATGAACATTTTTAAGAAGCTGCAGTTGTCTTAAAAGGATAATTAGTAAGTTCTTCTCTCATGCTGAGATTTCTTCTTCAGTTCATTTCATTCAATTGGTACGCGCAAGAAATAGGCCAATTCGGCAGCTTTTTGTTCAATTTCTCGTGGATTAAAATTATCATCAGTACGAGTCAAGGGAATGGCTCCTTGACCCCGGATTTCCATATAAAGGACACGACGAGTAAAAAGACCCTCTCCCACCTCTATTCTGATTGATTGGATATCTTTCAGAAAGAAACGAAAGAAGATGCGACGATTTTTTCCAGGGAATCCCCAACGAAAAAAGCACATTATCCCTTCTTTTCTATCGAATCGGTCATAACCACTACCTAAATTCCATGAAATTGTGCACCACAAATAAGAACTAATGAATAGACCTGCGATCCCATAGAAAGACATCACGATCCCTTGTGGGAAAAAAACAATTTCCTGAGAAGGAAATACGGATATCAGATTCCTACCAAGATAACTGGAAGTTCCAACCACTAAGAATCCTAGTGAACCTAAAAAAAGGATACAGGCCCAGCAAAAATTACTTGTTTTTCGAGACCCCGTTATAAGTTCTATCCATATATGTTCTGATCGCCAATTCATACTATACTAGATCCAGTTGCATTCGATTAGAATTGAGAAAATAACCCAAATAGATTTTACTTTTCTTGCTTGATTCCGAAATAACTTCCATCAACTAGCAGTATTCTGACATGAACCATTAGGAATAATTGGTTAGATACATTGAGTTTCTATTTCAAAGATTAAAAAAAAAATATTTGCTGATCATTTTGAATTTAATTGATATTGATTAAGCTATAACCGCATATACATACATTAATGCATATATTATGCATCAGTATACATAACAATTTTTCCGTTTGTTTTCGGAAAGGCCACATATCATATATCCTACCATATTACACTAAAAAAGTATTTGTATGATGATCCAGCGTTGAAATAAATTGATGAGATTTGGTCCCATCATTTTTAGACAATCTTATTTCTTTGGACATAAAGAGATAAAGAAGCCATTGCGATTGCCGGAAAGACTAGGCCCACTAAAGGAACCAAAATAGAGGGAAAGTTAAAATCTATCATAGAACGGGTACCTCGATTTCATATTTGTACCTATTATAATTATAAAGATATCTTATGATACGTCTACCTATTATAAAAAATATGAATATAATCTTAATATTCTTAATATTAAAGTACTTAATAATAAAAATAAATAAGTACAAGGAATGTAGTACAAGGAATGTAGAACTAAATGAAGTTTACCTATTCCTCTTTCTACACGAATATGTATGACAGTCCACTTTCATAAATTTTATTCTTCTTTTCCCATCCTTAATTTTATTTATATCTTTTCTTTCAAAAAACCTTTGTTTGTTTTGAAAGAAAAGAATTTTTTATGAATTCGCGACTTTAACCAATCTTATCCAACAAACAAAACAGGGGTTCTCGGTAAATAGAAATAATTTATATTCTTATTATTCTTTATTATCATTCTATATTCATTCTTATATTCTTCTTAGTTTGATTATTTGATTATATATTCTATATTTGAATTTGATTTGTTTTTATATTTTATTTTTTTTTTTAATCTTGATTCAAGGGAAGGAAACCCTGTAGTTGAATCAAGGGAAGGAAACCCTGTAGTTGAAATAACTCACTGAGAACACCTTTTAAAAGATTACGTGGTACGATTGGGTCGAATAAGCCCTTATCGAATAAATACTCAGCCTCTTGTGAACCGTCAGGTACTGTCTTTTTCAATGTTTGTTCAATTACTCTTTTGCCCGCAAACGCAATATAGGCATTAGGTTCAGCAATAATGATATCTCCCAACATACCAAAACTTGCTGTAACTCCGCCAGTTGTAGGAGATGTAAGGATTGATACATAGAATAACTTTTTATTTGATTGATAATCATATGAAGCAGAAGATATTTTAGCCATTTGCATCAAGCTCAAACTCCCTTCTTGCATGCGTGCTCCTCCAGAAGCACACACAATAATGACAGGTAGAGATCGATTAATAGCATACTCGATCAAACGGGTTATTTTCTCACCTACTACGTATCCCATACTACCTCCCATAAACTGAAAATCCATAACTCCAATTGCTATGGGAATACTATTTAGTTGACCTATGCCCGTTTGAACAGCTTCAGTTAAACCCGTTTTTTTTTTATAAAAAAAGATGCGATCTGTATAAGGTTCCTCTTCTGAATTAAATTCAATGGGATCCATAGAGACCATATCCTCATCCATAGGCTCCCAAGTGTCAGGATCAATAAGAAGTTTGATTCTATCTGAACTACTCATTTTCAAATGATATCCGCAGTATTCACAAATATTCATTTTTGAAAAAAAAAATTTTTTATAATTTAATCCATAACAATTCTCGCATTGAACCCATAACTCTCTGTATTTTGTATTTATATCGAAATCATTAGATATTCCTCTTTCATTGAGATAACTGCTACTAGTACTACTCGAATTTTCACTTTCAATACTACTTATAGTTTGACTTTCCGTACAAATGAAACTATAAATGTAACTGTCGATACCACTGTAAATGTCACTATTAAGACTGATTTCAAAACGAAGATAACTATCAATGCAACTATTAATGTGATTATTCCAATTAGATTGAGTATCATCCATGGAATAATAATAGTAGTAATTGCTACTCTTAGACTCACTATTCAAATAACTATAAAAAAGTATCTCTAGTTCATTCAAAAAAGAATTAGCATTGTCAATCTCAAAAATCTGATTTTCAATATCAAAATATACAGAATAACTGTCACCATTACTATTTTTAACTAAAAAAGTATCATCAGAGATCAAACTAAAAATATTTCTGCTATCAAATAAATAATCTAGATAATTAATATTACCGAAACTATAACTGCCACTATCACTCCAACTAGGAATCCTTTTCTCCGCATCATTTAGAATAGGTTCATTACTTCCACTAGTATGTCCAATATCATCAAGACTATCCATTGATTTACTTAGTCCACACCTATGTTCTAACTTATTGTTAAACAAGATCGAATTGAACCAACATTTTTCCATAGAGCCTTTCTGCCCCCTATTTGATGAAAACTTAATACCTAATATATGAATAGTCATTCGATGAATAAAAAAATCATTTTACTATTTTTTTTTTTTT